GCAAGTCAATTCGAGGAATTTATCACACAAGTATTCAATTAGTTCGGACTTGCTTAGTATTGAATTGGGACCAAGAACAAAATGGTTCTATAGAAGAGGTTCATGCTTCCTTTGTTGAGGTAAGGGCAAATGATCTAATTCGCGATTTCATAAGAATTGAGTTAGTCAAGTCCACTATTTCGTATACCGGAAAAAGGTATGATAGGGCAAGTTCCGGATTGATTCCCGATAATGGATTAGATTGCACCAATATCAATCCTTTTTATTCCAAGGCGAAGATTCAATCACTTAGCCAACATCAAGGAACTATTGGTATGTTGTTGAATCGAAATAAGGAATGCCAATCTTTGCTAATTTTGTCATCATCCAATTGTTCTCGAATTGGTCCATTCAATAGTTCGAAATATAACAATGTGACAAAAGAATCGGATCCCCTAATTCCAATTAGGGATTATTTAGGTCCCTTAGGCGCTATTGTACCTAAAATATCAAATTTTTATTCATCTTACCATTTAATAACTCATAATCAGATCGTGTTAAAGAAATATTTGCTACTTGACAATTTGAAACAGATTTTCCAAGTACTTCAAGTACTTAAATACTGTTTAATAGATGAAAATAGAAGGATTTATAATCCCGATCTATGCAGTAACATCATTTTGAACCCATTCCATTTGAATTGGTGCTTTCTCCATCATGATTATTGTGAAGAGACATCGATCAAAATTAGCCTTGGACAATTTATTTGTGAAAATGTATGTCTATTTAAATACGAACCACACGTAAAAAAATCTGGTCAAATTTTAATTGTTAATGTCGACTTTTTAGTTATAAGATCGGCTAAGTCTTATTTGGCTACTCCTGGAGCAACTGTTCATGGTCATTATGGGAAAATCCTTTACGAAGGAGATACATTAGTTACATTTATATATGAAAAATCGAGATCTGGTGACATAACGCAAGGTCTTCCAAAAGTAGAACAAATCTTAGAAGTGCGTTCGATTGATTCAATATCGATGAACCTCGAAAGGAGAGTTGAAGGTTGGAACGAGCGTATACCAAGAATTCTTGGGATCCCCTGGGGGTTTTTGATTGGAGCTGAGCTAACCATAGCCCAAAGTCGTATCTCTTTGGTTAATAAGATCCAAAAGGTTTATCGATCCCAGGGGGTACAGATCCATAATAGACATATAGAGATTATTGTACGTCAAGTAACATCAAAAGTGTTGGTTTCAGAAGATGGAATGTCTAATGTTTTTTCGCCTGGAGAATTAATCGGATTGTTGCGAGCGGAACGAGCAGGGCGCGCTTTGGACGAATCGATCTGTTATCGGGCAATCTCATTGGGAATAACAAGAGCGTCTCTGAATACTCAAAGTTTCATATCCGAAGCAAGTTTTCAAGAAACCGCTCGAGTTTTAGCAAAAGCTGCTCTACGAGGTCGTATTGATTGGTTGAAAGGCCTGAAAGAGAACGTTGTTCTGGGGGGGATTATACCTGTTGGTACCGGATTCCAAAAATTTGTGCACCGTTCAAGGCAAGACAAAAACATTTATTTGGAAATCAAAAGAAAAAATCTATTCGAGTTGGAAATGAGAGATATTTTGTTACACCATAGAGAATTATTTTGTTCTTACGTCTTACGCGACAAACAATTTCCATGAGACAAATTTACATGAGACATCAGAACAATCATTTATGCGATTTAATGATTCCAAAGAGCGGATTCATTTTCACTTTAACTATCTTTTAACTATACTGGTCTGATTATTGATTTGGTAATAAATAAAATAAGTAATTAAAAAAATTTATGGTTTGCGCCGTGTATCAATGGTCAATCCCCGGTAGAAGGTTCCATCGGAACAATCTTTTATTTCAAGGTACCTCGTCTCTTTGTTAATAATACGAAAAAGAAAAAACAAAAAGGAAGTGTGGGAAAAAATGACAAGAAGATATTGGAACATCAATTTGGAAGAGATGATGGAAGCAGGAGTTCATTTTGGTCATGGTACTAAGAAATGGAATCCTAGAATGGCCCCTTACATTTCTGCAAAGCGTAAAGGTATTCATATTACAAATCTCGCTAGAACTGCTCGTTTTTTATCAGAAGCCTGTGATTTAGTTTTTGATGCAGCAAGTAGGGGAAAAAACTTCTTAATCGTCGGTACCAAAAATAAAGCATCGGATTCAGTAGCATCAGCTGCAATAAGGGCTCGGTCTCATTTTATTAATCAAAAATGGCTCGGTGGTATGTTAACGAATTGGTCCACTACGGAAACGAGACTTTATAAGTTCAGGGACTTAAGAGCAGAAGAAAAGATGGGGAAACTCAACCGTCTCCCCAAAAGAGATGCAGCAATGTTGAAGAGAAAATTATCTACCTTGCAAACATATCTCGGTGGGATCAAATATATGACGGGATTGCCTGATATTGTGATCATCGTTGATCAGCAAGAAGAATATACGGCTCTTCGAGAATGTGCCATTTTGGGGATTCCAACGATTTGTTTAATCGATACAAATTGTGACCCAGATCTTGCAGATATTTCGATTCCAGCCAACGATGACGCTATAGCTTCAATTCGATTGATTCTTAACAAATTAGTATCCGCAATTTGTGAAGGTCGTTCTAGCTATATAAGAAATCGTTGATTATGATTAAGATTAAGAATAATAAAATTAGTTAATGTTAATTATTGGGCAACTCCATAGATTTATTGGATCGGTTACTTTTTTTTTTAATAGATAAAAAAAAGAACTGGGGATATTGATATATATTATGATGTTATGTGATTTCTTGGTATCCTAAATATATGATTAATGATTCAAGTTGGTGAGTTGAGAAAGAAATGGTTGAATCAAACTAATTCCTTTTTTGAAGTTCAATTTCTATCAGAGGACAATATGAATGTTATACCATGTTACATTAAAACACTCAAGGGGTTATACGATATATCGGGTGTAGAAGTAGGCCAACATTTCTATTGGCAAATAGGAGGTTTACAAATCCATGCCCAAGTACTTATCACTTCTTGGGTCGTAATTGCTATCTTGTTAGGTTCAGCCATCATAGCTGTTCGGAATCCACAAACCATTCCGACCGACGGTCAGAATTTCTTTGAATATGTCCTTGAATTTATTCGAGACTTGAGCAAAACCCAGATTGGAGAAGAATATGGACCTTGGGTTCCCTTTATTGGAACTATGTTCCTATTTATTTTTGTTTCTAATTGGTCAGGTGCCCTTTTACCTTGGAAAATCATACAGTTACCTCATGGGGAGTTAGCTGCGCCCACGAATGATATAAATACTACTGTTGCTTTAGCTTTACCCACGTCAGTGGCATATTTTTATGCAGGTCTTACCAAAAAAGGGTTGGGTTATTTCGAGAAATACATCAAACCAACTCCAATACTTTTACCAATTAACATCCTAGAAGATTTCACAAAACCCTTATCTCTTAGTTTTCGACTTTTCGGGAATATATTGGCTGATGAATTAGTAGTTGTTGTTCTTGTTTCTTTAGTCCCTTCAGTAGTTCCTATACCTGTCATGTTTCTTGGATTATTTACAAGTGGTATTCAAGCTCTTATTTTTGCAACGTTAGCCGCGGCTTATATAGGCGAATCCATGGAGGGTCATCATTGACTAGTTTTCTAAATAGTCTTTTTTTTTAGCTTATCCCAATTCATGCATGGTTCAAGATAATCTGCTTGGTTGGAGAACATAATAGATATAAATACGTATGAATATATGACCTAGAGTCGTAGGAGAGAAGATGAACGATATTACGGAATTGTAAAAAAAAGATGGGTTGGGGAGGTCACACTAGATGTATGTAATGTCTATAAGTCCAGCCACTTTTTGTGTGGGTTTCGAGGAATGATTCTATAATCCGATTCAATATAAAATGTGGCCAGTTTACGTTATGGAAGAAAGAAATGTATATGTAATATGTATATGTAATATTAGATATTCACTAGTTATATAGTCCTATCTATATATAAATAGAAGTCCTTATGCTTTACCTATATACTAACTAACTATATATATATCTAACTATATGCTATATATATGTAATATATATATAGCAATATATATAGCAAAATAAATAAAAAAATATATATATATATATGTATTGATATACATATTGATATCGTTATATTGATATATTGATATCGTTGATATCGATCATATTGATATCCATTGCATATATTGATGATTGCATATATTGATTTGATTGCAGTTTACTGCATTTAGATTAGATGGATTACAAGATAAGTCAAGTCCTTTCTTCTGTTTCATTTGTGATTGTGTATTGGATGAAAAAACAGATGAACTCAAGGATATAGAAGAGTAAAGAACGAAGGATGGAATGAAAGAATGGTTGGAAAGAAAGAAATGCAATAACTAGAGCCGTATGTATATGGATTTACAAAAACTTCATCATGGGTAGAAACAAAAAATGAGATATCGAAGTAGTTCTGACGATTCAGTAATATTATCATTAGTTTTTAGTTACTCCGACCCAATAGATCTTAATGATCAAACTTAATGATAAAATTAAGTAATAATTCATTGGTTGATTGTATCATTAACCATTTCTTTTTTTTTGGTGTGAGGAACTTACCATGAATCCACTGATTTCTGCCGCTTCCGTTATTGCTGCTGGATTGGCTGTAGGACTTGCTTCTATTGGACCCGGAGTTGGTCAAGGTACTGCTGCAGGCCAAGCGGTAGAGGGTATTGCGAGACAACCAGAAGCAGAGGGTAAAATACGAGGTACTTTATTGCTTAGTCTAGCTTTTATGGAAGCTTTAACAATTTACGGACTGGTTGTGGCATTAGCGCTTTTATTTGCGAATCCTTTTGTTTAATCCTAGAAATGTAAAAAAGTACCTTAGATTACATACTTATTTTACTTTTTTTCTTTATTAACTTGAAATTAAATTGTCGTTTGCTTCTTCGAATTATATCAACACTTTACTCCTATAATTACT